TTGCCGGATATTGTAATCATCATCGATCAGCAAGAAGAATACACGGCTCTTCGAGAATGTATAACTTTGGGAATTCCAACCATTTCTTTAATCGATACAAATTGTAATCCCGATCTCGCGGATATTTCTATTCCAGCAAACGATGACGCCATAGCTTCAATTCGATTCATTCTTAACAAATTAGTATTCGCAATTTGTGAGGGTCGTTCTAGCTATATACAAAATTCTTGATTAATAATAAGATAAATAAATCAAATTTTTTTTGAGGGAGGGGCTCCCTGTATTTCGATTTATACAATCGGTTACTACTCCTGAATCGTACAAAAGAAAAAGAGATAAAAAACTGGGGATATTGTGTGATTAGTTTAGTTGGTATCCAAAACGAAAATATAAAATTCAAGTAAAAAAGTAAAAAAAGGGGGGGGGGATCTTGAATCAAAATAATTTAAAGTTCTTATTTCTGTCAGAGGGCAATATGAATGTTTTATCATGTTCCATCAACACACTAATAAAAGAAGGGTTATATGAGATATCTGGTGTAGAAGTAGGCCAACATTTATATTGGCAAATAGGAGGGTTCCAAGTCCATGCGCAAGTCCTTATTACTTCTTGGGTTGTAATTGCTATCTTATTAGGTTCCGCAGCTCTGGTGGTTCGCAATCCACAAACCATTCCAACTGACGGCCAAAATTTCTTTGAATTTGTCCTTGAATTCATTCGAGACGTGAGTAAAACCCAGATTGGAGAAGAATACGGTCCATGGGTTCCCTTTATTGGAACTCTGTTTTTATTTATTTTTGTTTCTAACTGGTCAGGAGCCCTTTTACCGTGGAAAATTATCCAGTTACCTCAAGGGGAGTTAGCAGCACCAACGAATGATATAAATACGACGGTTGCTTTAGCTTTACTCACATCAGTAGCATATTTTTATGCGGGTCTTAGCAAAAAAGGATTAGGGTATTTCAGTAAATACATTCAACCAACTCCAATTCTTTTACCCATTAACATCTTAGAAGATTTTACAAAACCCCTATCACTTAGTTTTCGACTTTTCGGAAATATATTAGCCGATGAATTAGTAGTTGTTGTTCTTGTTTCTTTAGTACCTTTAGTGGTTCCTATACCTGTCATGTTCCTTGGATTATTTACAAGCGGGATTCAAGCTCTCATTTTTGCCACTTTAGCTGCGGCTTATATAGGTGAATCTATGGAGGGTCATCATTAACTATTTTTTTCCAATATTCGTTTTTAGGTTAGCCCAATTATAGAAGAGTTGGTTTACATTATGTAAGAAACACTTGTATATGTGATATTTGATATTGACTAGGTATATATGAGTTAAAGATCTATATAATCTACCCCACTTGTGAATTTAGATTTAGATAAGGATTCGATTAGAAGTTCTTACTTTTTATCTGTGAATTGGCTGAAAAAACGATCAAAAAAAGAACGAAGAATTCAAAGAATGGTTCACAAAAAAGAAATGGCATAAAAAAGTCGTATATATATATTATGAATTTTTTAAAATCCCGTGGATAGGAACTAATATCAAAGTAATTCTTATTATTCAATAATAGAATTATATTATTTCAATAGAAAGTTTTTGGTTATTTTGGCTGGATGAATCTTAGTGATGACTTAATTATAATTAAGTCCTAAGTCATTGGATGATTGTATCATTAACTATTTCTTTATTTTGGTGTGAGGAACTTATCATGAATCCACTGATTTCTTCTGCTTCGGTTATTGCTGCTGGGTTGGCTGTTGGGCTTGCTTCTATTGGACCTGGAGTTGGTCAAGGTACAGCTGCGGGTCAAGCTGTCGAAGGTATCGCGAGACAACCTGAGGCAGAAGGAAAAATACGAGGTACTTTATTGCTTAGTTTGGCTTTTATGGAAGCTTTAACAATTTACGGCCTGGTTGTAGCATTAGCGCTTTTATTTGCGAACCCTTTTGTTTAATCCTAAAAATCAAAAAATTCTGAATTTTTTTTTTCGTAATTTTTTTAATTATATCAAGATTTAACTCCTACAATTATTCGTTGAGACAACAACCCTTGGGAAGGACTAATTTGAGGATGGGGAATTAGCACATCGATTCGCTTTCTTCCTTCCCCTTATTCTTTTAGTTTAATGGAAACTTTTTTTAAGGAGTGTTGCGAAAAAAGGAGGTTTAGGTTTTTTAAAATTGACATAAAACTTGGTCTCAAACTCTAGCTTAATTCTAATAAGTCTCAATTATTATTATTGAAAATTAAAAATTTTGGAAAATACATTTGTAAATAGAATAGGTTTTTGATTCTGTTTACAGATATCCAAATAGGTAAATTAAATTATAAATTATTAAATGAAATTTTCTTTTTATTGAAACTAAAAAGAATAAAAAAAAGGAGAGAGTTCTTTTTTTATAGTTTAGCTAGAAGAGGAGATTATATGAAAAATTTAACCGATTCTTTCGTTTACTTGGGTCACTGGCCATCCGCCGGGAGTTTCGGATTTAA